ATTTCCTCTATGAGGGAGAAAGAAAATTAAGGAACCCGCGAATATTGGCAAAACTACAACTAGTGTTAACCAAGGAAAATAATTCATGGTAAAAACAAGATAAACTTGGACCAGAAAAACCCGTGCTCAAAATAAATATTTTTTGAGCGCGGGTTTTTGTCGGTAAAGATAAAAAAAATGTATTTAAAGTAGGGTTTTCTGGAACGTATTAATAAGCTAGACCCATACTTCGAGTTGTTTCATGCCATAAATAAACTCGAACACTCAAGAAATCCGTTGGACAGGCGGATTCACATCTCTTACAACCGACACAGTCCTCTGTTCTTGGAGCGGAAGCAATTTGCTTAGCCTTACATCCGTCCCAAGGTATCATTTCTAATACATCTGTTGGGCAGGCTCGCACACATTGAGTGCACCCTATACACGTATCATAAATCTTTACTGAATGTGACATTGGATCTATAAATTTTAAAATGTCAGAAATTTTCGATCTAGTAAACTTGTAAATGAATCATATATTTAGACACCAGATGAATCAATAATTTATCAGAATTTTTATAATCAATCTAATTCTGGATCGACCCGTGTGATAGAACCAAGATACTTTGATTTCTTACATTGATTTTTTACATTTTCGAAAACATGTATTATACGTAATGTATGGTCATGGTAATTATAATTTATGAATATTAGAATTTATATGATTATTAATACTACTTATTCAACAAATTTGATTGATTGATACGAGTTGATTTTCTGTTACGATAAATTGACGAAACAATAGCCGGACCAATAGCTGCTTCAGCGGCTGCAATAGCTATAACAAAAATTGAGAAAATATTTCCTTTTAATTGGCGACTATCAAAAAAATCAGAAAATGTTACGAAATTTATATTAACCGCATTCAATATAAGTTCAAGACACATAAGGGCTCTAACCATATTTCGACTCGTGATCAATCCATAGATACCGATAGAAAATAAGTAGGCACTCAAAACAAGTACATGCTCGAGCATCATTGACCAACTCCTTATCAATTTCGATTCATTTCAATATGAACTGAACAACAATTAAACAGATTCAATTGACTAGAATAAAAAAAAGTACGGAACAAAGGAATATATTCTATTGGTAATAGAATAGATTGAATAAAATAATTTATATTTTAGACATAAAGAACCTTTAATTGAAGGGAAATAAATGTAATAAAACAGAACACAGTTTTATTTGGATTGCTGTTGCCAATTCTATAGATTTATTACTGTCGCGCCACGGCAATTGCACCTATCAAAGCGGCTAAAAGAATTATCGAAACGAATTCAAACGGAAGAAAAAAATCCGTTGATAAATGAATTCCAATTTGTTGACTATTACTTATCAAATCTTGTTCTATAATCTGGTTTGATCTTGTAGTCCAAATAATCCCGTACCATGACGTATCTGTAATAGTAATCATGAGTAAAACAAAAATACTTGTACAAACTGGCAAAGTAACCCCATCCCCAACGGTCCAAAGATTCAAATCTTTGTAATATTCTGAACCATTCATAAACATCACAGCAAATACGATTAAAACATTTATAGCTCCCACGTAAATAAGAAGTTGTGCAGCAGCTACAAAATAGGAGTTTAATAGAATATAGAATAAGGATATACAAACAAGAACCAGTCCCAATGAAAAGGCAGAATAAATGGGGTTGGTAAATAATACCACTCCCATACCTCCTAGTATAAGAACCGATCCCAGAAAGACTAAAAGAAAATCATGTATTGGTCCGGGCAAATCCATTATATGTAAAATAAGAGATAAATAAATCGAAATGTTTTTCATGACCTTATTGAAATCCGAACAGAAAAAAAATTATAATTTTTGAGCAATTCCTAATTAAATCCTAAGGGATATGAATAAATGTAAGTACAATTATTGGACTAATTTAATTCGTTATCTGAAAGAGTAGTTCTCATTTGAAACTATATATGTAAAAATAATTACAGATATATTAATTAATGGATTAATTAATGGATTTTCAATCCAAATTAAGACGTGATTCTTAACCAACTAATCAATAGTTGGGATTTTTAGTTATTGACCAAACAAAACGAAAGAAACCCGATTCCTTTAGATTAGATCAAAAAAAAAAAAATGAACCTTAGTATTATTTATTAGTAAAGTAATAGTCTTAGTAAAGTAATTATAAATTATTCTTTAATCAAGAGATTTACTTATTTTTTTTTTGAGGCGAATTAAAAATTGTTCGAATTGTATAATCGTCAATTACTGACATTGGTAAACGACCCAAAGCAATTTGATTATAATTCAATTCGTGACGATCATAAGTAGAAAGTTCATATTCTTCAGTCATTGATAAACAATTTGTTGGACAATACTCAACGCAATTACCACAAAATATACAGACTCCGAAATCAATACTGTAATTAAGCAACCGTTTCTTGCGAATATCAGTTTCCAATTTCCAATCAACAACGGGTAGATCTATAGGACATACACGAACACATACTTCACAAGCAATACATTTATCAAATTCAAAATGGATTCGACCGCGGAAACGCTCCGCGGTGATTAATTTTTCATAAGGATATTGAATAGTTACAGGTAAACGATTTGCGTGAGATAAAGTAATCATGAAACTTTGACCAATGTACCTTGCAGCTCGTACTGTTTGTTGACCATAATTCATGAACCCAGTTACCATAGAGAACATATCATTAATATATATTATGAATAATTTTATGTTTGTTTATTTCTCTTGTTTGAGACAAGTTGTAAATTTACCTTACAGCGAAAAGAGTTGGGAAGAAGTTGTTAATAATAGATTACCGAGAGAAATAGGTAAAAGAAATTTCCATCCAAGATTCAATAGTTGGTCCATTCTTAGCCTCGGTAAAGTCCATCTTGTTGTGATAGGAATGAACAAGAACAAATAAGTTTTAGCTAATGTAATAAAGATACCAATTGTCGCTCCAAAAACTCCACATGTTTTATTTATTTCAAAAAGCTCAGAAACATATATGTCCGGAATAGAGATATTCCAACCTCCCAAGTAAAGAACTGTTACAAATAATGAAGAAACTAATAGGTTTAGATAGGAAGCAACATAAAATAAACCAAATTTTATACCCGAGTATTCGGTTTGATAACCTGCTACTAATTCTTCTTCTGCTTCGGGTAAATCAAAAGGTAATCTCTCACATTCTGCTAGGGAAGAAATGATAAAAATGATAAACCCTATAGGCTGACGCCACAAATTCCATCCCCAAAAACCGTATTTTGATTGCGCCTCAACTATATCAATTGTACTTGAACTGTTAGATAATTATAGTCGGTGATACCATTACTGTTATCATCGCTATTACAGAACCGTACATGAGATTTTCACCTCATACGGCTCCTTAAAGGCCAGAAATAAATCTAAGGATCGCGTCAGTATTATTTTATCTTGGTACGTTTGTAGGATGTATAAAGTCAAAATCTATTGGACGGTCCTAAATTAGACCAATTGAATTCTGTCTGTTATAATTATTTAATAATAAATAAAAAAGTACTTCTGAATCGATCTCACCCTTTCTTTAACTTTAATAATTTCAATAAGAATTAAAATTCTTCTTTGTTGAGTAATAACTTAATTCTTCAATAAAATACTTCTTGTAGAAATATCAATAACCCGTTTATTTCACGTACGAAAAAAATTCTATAATTAATTCATGAATTATGACACAAATTCTATATCTATTAATATGTATCTGGGAAATAAAAAAGGTATCTTTTTTTTTTTTTTTTTTTATTGGAATTGGATTTCTTTCTCTTTTTTTCGTTCCTATTCTTCTTTCTATTTCTGAGAAAAAGGGGGCTTACAAAATAAAGTAAAGGATTATTTCGTTCCCAATAGTTATTTATTTAATCGGTGGATAGGAGCATACTCTGGATTGGAATCGTGTCGTGGGGAGTATTGCCTGATCATTTCTACCAACTTAAAGCCCCAATGAGTATTCTTTGTTTGTATATTATGTAAAAATGTCCTTTTGGAGAATTTACATAATCTCTATTACTAATCCTTTACATATCTTGGTGTTTCTAACCACCCACTCGTTTTTGTTCAACCCCCCCCCTGTGGTAATACATACAAATGATAGTGAAAACTCAATACGGTTGATCTTTTGAGCCCGCTTCAAGTCAGGATGACTAATCAACCAATCTTGGGGGAAACGGTCGCTTCTGTTTATGTTTATTTCCGCTTAACTCTCTAACTCTTATACATAGAAAATGAGACTCAATCTTTTTACTGCGAATTTATATATAAGCTGTTTTCTTTCACTCATATAACTATTTGATTTAGTTCATCAACCCGAATAATGAATAAAAAAAATGAAGATATCTACTTAATTCATTCCAACCCTTTCTTTGATTTGAAAGGAAGGAATAAAGAAAAGTTTATGTCTATGTATCAACGAATCGCACGTAGAGATATTGATAACACACATAAAGTTAATGGTATTTCATAACTAATCGATTGAGCAGCAGCTCGTAGACCACCTAAAAAGGAATATTTATTATTTGACCCGTATCCTGACATAAGAAGTCCAATTGGAGCAATACTAGAAATGGCAATCCATAAAAAAACACCGATATTGAGATCCGCTAAAACAAGGTGATAGCCAAAAGGAGCTACTGAATAGCTTACTAAAATTGATATGACTGCTATGGATGGCCCGATACTGAATAAACGGGTATCCCCCCTAGATGGAAGAAGATTTTCTTTGAAAACTAGTTTTGCCCCATCTGCTAGAGCTTGAAGAATTCCAAAAGGGCCGGCGTATTCAGGTCCAATACGTTGTTGTATCCCTGCGGATATTTCTCTTTCTAACCATACAATTACCAGTACGCCTATTGTGATTCCCAATACAAGAGTCAAAATAGGAATAAGCACCCATATAATTCCATAAACCTCTTTTAAAAACTCTAATCTAGAAAAAGAATCAATATCTTGTACTTCTGGTGTATCAATTATCATTTCAACGATCAACTTCTCCCATAATGATATCTATACTACCTAGTATCGTCATAATATCAGCCAATTTCATTCTTTTAACTAACTGAGGAAGAATTTGCAAATTGATAAAACCCGGGGGGCGGATTTTCCATCTCCAAGGAAAACCACTCTGATCCCCTATCAGAAAAATTCCCAGCTCTCCCTTTGGGGCTTCGACTCTCACATAAAGTTCTTGTTTCGGCAATTCAAATGTAGGAGAAGGCTTTTTACTAATAAATCTATATTCAAAATCATTCCATTCCGGATTCCTTTCTCTATCAAAGTATCGTATTTCTAAATTCTCATAGGGTCCCCCTGGAATTCCTTCCAGAGCCTGTTGAATAATTTTTATAGATTCTATCATTTCACCAATTCGGACTAGATAACGAGCCAATGAATCTCCTTCTTTTTGCCACTGTACCTCCCAATCAAATTCGTCGTAACATTCATAATGATCAACTTTACGAAGATCCCATTGTATTCCGGAAGCTCGCAGCATTGGTCCCGATAAACCCCAATTTATTACTTCCTCTCTACCAATAATGCCTACTCCCTCGACTCGTTCTAAAAAAATAGGATTTCGTGTAATAAGTTTTTGATATTCAGCAACTCTTGTTAAAAAATAATCGCAGAAATCCAAACATTTATCTATCCAACCATGAGGTAGATCGGCCGCTACTCCTCCGATACGAAAATAATTATGCATCATTCTCATACCGGTGGCAGCTTCGAATAGATCATATACTAATTCTCTTTCTCTGAAAATATAGAAAAAGGGAGTTTGTGCACCAATATCCGCCATAAAAGGACCAAGCCATAACAGATGAGAAGCTATACGACTCAACTCCAACATAATTATTCTGATATAGCTAGCTCTTTTAGGTACTTGAATATTTCCCAACTGTTCCGGTCCATTTACAGTTATTGCTTCTGTGAACATAGTAGCTAAATAATCCCAACGTGTTACATAAGGCAAATATTGTATAATTGTTCGGTTTTCCGCAATTTTTTCCATCCCTCGGTGTAAATAACCCAATATTGGTTCACAATCAATAACATCTTCACCATCTAGAGTAATGATGAGTCTAAGAACACCATGCATTGATGGGTGGTGGGGGCCCATATTGACTATCATGAGGTCTTTTCTTGTAGCTGGTATATTCATCGGTTTTTCCTCGATGCATTCTTTCATGAATTGCTGAAAACGAAAAAAAGTTCATTAAAATTCAAGATCTAATAAATCAAATAATTTAAAATGCCTCTTCAAATTAACGGGTTTTTGACTCCCGAATATCCAACCGATTAATTAATTCTTTATAACATATTCTATTTTTCTTTGACAAATAAGACAGCAGTCGTTGGCGTTTTCCCAGAATTTTACGTAAACCTCTCTGAGATAAATAGTCTTTTTTGTGTAATTCTAAATGTGAAGTAAGTCTTCGTATCCTATTGGTGAAACTAACTATTTGAAATTCAGTGGATCCTCTGTTTTCGTCTTTTTCTTCTTGTGAAATAACTGAGATGAATGGATTTTTTACCATAAAATGAAATCTTCTCGCCCCCCTCTTTTTATTTTAAGAAATTTTTATTGATAGATATCTTTATTGATCAGTAATAATAATGCCTCTCATTTTTATTTTGTATATACAAAAATATTAATTTTGTTATTAATTTATAATTTTTTTTAATAAAATTAAATTTTTATTTATTTGGATTTTAAAAGGGTATACATAAAGGATGGTTGTTTTCTGCACTCACAAAAGATAAAAATTTAGACCTAAAATAATAATATTTTGTTGATTCATTTCTAGATCAAATTGATATGTCATTGAATTAGTATCGTGTATCAGAATGGAACGATGGAATGTAAGACAATGCGTGTGTGCATCTCTTTGTCGTCATAGATCAGATATAGTATGGGAAATATAGCAAAAATGTACTATTAATGCATTTTAAATCGCGGATACATATGTACCCTTACCATACTGAAACGACTGCCATTATTGGTATTAAACCAATAACGATTCATACAAGCCAAATCTTCTAATCGATAATTGGGCCAAAGAAATAACTTAAATTTAATAAGTTTTTTTTTATAGTTTTTGCTTTTATCCAAAACTTGACTGTTTACCTTATTCCCATTACAAAATGCTGCATTTCTATGTCTATTCTCAGAATTGAAACAAATTAGAATTCTCAATTCTCTACGACGTCTAGGTGATAAAATATTTTCAGGAACAAACAAATCATAATGATTTTTATCTCTATTTCCAGTCATCTTTTGATGTTTTGTAATGGCTTCATCAGAATTCTTATCGGCATGTTTTTTTTCTCGGTATCTTTGATTAATTTGGTGTTTGCTTTTATGAACTAATGAAATACCGATGGTTTGATAGATAATAAATTTTCCATCATTTTTTATAGATAGACGAATTGGTTCAATAATCAAAATTCCCCTTTTAATCAATTCTGTAAGAGTTAAATCTTTCTGAATCATCAGAATATCCGGACTCATTTCGCCTCTTTGAATAGAGGATATAGTAATTTCTCTTGGATTTATCAGTCTAAGCAGGAGACAATATACTTTGATGTTATTGCTTATTTTTTTATTTAAAGAATCATCCCATCTCAATTGAAAATGCAAATACCTTTTTAGGAAGAAATCAAACTCCGCTTTTGTATTGATCTTGTATTGCTTTTTATTTCTATTTTTTTTCATGTACGATCCCGTATAATCTTCTTCAACATCTTTTTCTTGGTTTGAAAGAGCTGATTTAAAATCTGCTTGGACCGCGTATTCTTTTTCCCCTTGATTTCGGTTTTCTAATTCAAAAGATTTTTTTGAATTCTCCGATATTGATATAAAAGGATCCCTTTTTTTATTTCCGGCGATGCTTTTGTTTTTACTATCATTTTCATTTATATTAGAATTTAAAACTAGTAATTTAATTGGTATAACCCACGGTTTAATTTTATACGTATTATAAAGTATCCCCAATTCTGGGAAGAACCAAAATTCCATATTTGATATGGGACAACTTAGTATTTCTTCATTCATCCCCATCCAATCAAAAAGGGTTTTTTGATTGGATAGGTTGATTTCTTGATCTTGCTGAATCGTGAGATAAAAAAGACCCCTCTTATTGATTTTATCAATTATTTGATACTTATTAACCCTAGTCTTAGTATATTTATTACTGTTAGTGTCAGTATCAATATCGATCCAGGCGTCAATATCGACCTTATTTTTAAGACAAAAATGGAAAATTCTCCAATCAAAATATTTTCTATCCGGATTTATCTCCATATCTCTAATATCATCTTCTACTAGATAAGGGATAATAGGAATACCTTCCGGCATATTAAATGATTTTTGTGTATGTGTGTTGTAATTATAAAAAATATCTTGGTTATTTTTTACTTGTAATGGTGATCCATAAATATAAGAGTCCTTCTTATCTTCATAATTAATAGATTTATATGCTAAAATATCATATCTATATTGTTTTTTAAAATTATCTTTTTGATTCAGTAATGAATCTGTTTCGAAATTTTTTTCGTAGTTAATTAATCGATCCTTTTCATATAAATCACATAAATCTTTATTTTGAGCCATACAGTGTTGATTGAATATATTTCGCCATTTTTGTGGTACTAATCTAGACCATTTAATATGAGATACATCACATTGATACTGACTCCTTAACCAATTTGTCCATTGATTCATTCCATAATTGCGAAGATTCTTATGTCTTAATTCGGAATGAAATAGTTCTTGTGTTACAACAAAAAAATCCTTTATTTCATTCTTAAGAAAAAGGGACATTCCGTTATATTGAAATACAGATTTTAACTTATATAAGTTAATAAGTTGAGTTTGTGATAATTTATAAAATACATATGCTTGTGAAAAGTAAGATAAGTCGCAAAAAGTCTTTGAATTCTTGTTACTAATATTAGTAAGTGACTTTTTTATAGTCGAAATAAAGGGAATTACACTTTGATTTGTTTTATCAATTCTTTCGTGATTTGCTTCATTATCGTTAATGTATTTATTAATAATTTTTTTTGTTGATTCAAGAAAAAGTTGTGTATTGATGCTAGGAATATTAATGATACATAGAAAGATATCTATGTATATCCTTTCAATGAAATATTTTATAAAATAATGTGACTTACGGATTAATCTAACATTTTGTCTTTTTAATATCTGCCAAATATTTTTTTGTGATTCTGATACTTTATTATCATAACTTATTTTGTTAGAACTAAAATTTATATCTGGAGTTCCTTTTTTATTTTCTTTTGTAATTTTTTCTATTTGATTTATTATTGTATTTGTTCTATCAGTTAGATCTTGCATTTTTTTTTCTGTTAATGAATAATTTGTCCAACCCTGAGATATAATTTGAATCGACGATTCATGAATCATCCCATTACCAATTATCGAATCTTTTTTCGTTTCACTCAATTCATATACTTCTATTTCTCTCAATCCAAATCCAAATAATATAATTGGGTTTATTTTTGAGAGTTCTTTTATTATTTCTTTTATAAACAGAATGCTTTTAATGATCCATTTTTTTGTTTCTTTTGAGACATTTAGAAACAACTTTTTTTGTTCTTTTAAAATTCTTAGAATTATAAAACATTTCTTTTTCAATTTTTTTAATTTTTTTTTTAGTTCTTTAAAAATGGGTTCAAAAAATGAAAGTTTTTTTCTGGGAGAACCAAAAGGTAGTTCAGTTTCCATTCCAAAAACTGTTAAAAAGCAAAAATCATTTTTTTGATCCTTCTTTTTCATTGGATCATTATAAGGGGCTTGTAGTTTAGATCTGTGCCAAGGTTTAAGACTAAAAGGAAATAGGATCTTGATCTGAATACCGTCTGTTAACCAGTTTTTTGGAAATTCTTTTTCTGATAATTGAACGCCATTATAGGTACATTTAATA